ATTAGTGGTTTTTATAAATATCAAGGTGGGTTGTCTGTTTGATTGGAAAGTTCTAATCATAAGGATATTGGTACTTTGTATTTTTTGTTTGGTTTGTGGTCTGGTATGGTTGGTACTAGGTTGTCTTTGGTGATTCGTTTGGAATTGGCTAAACCTGGTCTTCTTTTAGGTAGTGGTCAGTTATATAATTCTGTTATTACTGCGCATGCTATTTTGATGATTTTTTTTATGGTTATACCTACTATGATTGGTGGTTTTGGTAATTGAATGTTGCCTTTGATGTTGGGGGCTCCTGATATGAGTTTTCCTCGTTTAAATAATTTAAGTTTTTGGTTGTTGCCTACTGCTATGTTTTTAATTTTGGATGCTTGTTTTGTTGATATGGGTTGTGGTACTAGTTGGACTGTTTACCCCCCTTTGAGTACTATGGGTCATCCTGGTGGTAGGGTTGATCTTGCTATTTTTAGTTTGCATTGTGCTGGGGTTAGATCTATTTTGGGTGCTATTAATTTTATGACTACTACTAAGAATTTGCGTAGTAGTTCTATTTCTTTGGAACATATGAGTTTGTTTGTTTGGACCGTTTTTGTTACTGTTTTTTTATTGGTTTTGTCTTTACCTGTTTTGGCTGGGGCTATTACTATGTTGTTAACTGATCGTAATCTTAATACTTCTTTTTTTGATCCTAGGACTGGTGGTAACCCTTTGATTTATCAACATTTATTTTGGTTTTTTGGTCATCCTGAGGTTTATATTTTGATTTTACCAGCTTTTGGTATTATTAGTCAGAGTAGTTTGTATTTGACTGGTAAAAAGGAGGTTTTTGGGTCTTTGGGTATGGTTTATGCTATTTTAAGTATTGGTTTGATTGGTTGTGTTGTTTGAGCTCATCATATGTATACTGTTGGTATGGATCTTGATTCTCGGGCTTATTTTACTGCTGCAACTATGGTTATTGCTGTTCCTACTGGTGTTAAGGTTTTTAGTTGGTTGGCTACCTTGTTTGGTATAAAAATGGTTATTCAGCCTTTACTTTTATGAGTTATGGGTTTTATTTTTTTGTTTACTATTGGTGGGTTAACCGGGGTTATACTTTCTAATTCTAGTTTGGATATTATCTTGCATGATACTTATTATGTTGTTAGTCATTTTCATTATGTTCTTAGTTTGGGGGCTGTTTTTGGTATTTTTACGGGTGTGACTTTGTGGTGAAGTTTTATTACTGGTTTTGTTTATGATAAGATGATGATGAGAAGTGTTTTTTTTTTAATGTTTGTTGGGGTTAATTTAACTTTTTTTCCTTTACATTTTGCTGGTATTCATGGCTATCCTCGTAAGTATTTGGATTATCCTGATGTTTATTCTGTTTGAAATATTATGGCTTCTTATGGGTCTATAATTAGTGTGTTTGCTTTGTTTTTGTTTATTTATGTTTTGTTAGAGTCTTTTGTGGGTCATCGTATTTTTTTGTTTGATTATTATGTAAATAGTGGTCCTGAGTATAGTCTTAGTGGTTATGTTTTTGGTCATAGTTACCAGTCTGAGATTTTTTATAGGTCTATTGTTTTTAAGTTTTAGAGTCTTTAGTATATTTTTAGTATGCTTAATTGCAGATTAGGTGGATATGGGCTCTATTGAATAAGATAGGATAAGTTGAGTCTGTGAGGTTCATACCCTCTTGGTGTTTTTCTCTTATTGAAAACTATAGTATAATTTTTTATTATACCTTATTGTCGATGGGGAGAATTTTTAGTTTTATGTTGATCTTTTAGTATATTTTTGTACATTTGACTTCCAATCAGATAGTTTTAAAGGTTATTGAATAATTTTTTTCAAGATTTTAATTTGTTGTTTTCTAGTAGTTTGTTTTCTAGTTATATAGATTGGTTTTATAATTTTAATTGTAGGCTTTTGTTTGGTGTTTTATCTTTTGTTTCTACTATGTTTGTTTATCTTTTGTTAAGTAGTTTCTATTTTAAAAGTAAGAAGATTGAGTATCAGTTTGGTGAATTATTATGTAGGGTGTTTCCTACTTTGATTTTGGTTATGCAAATGGTACCTTCTTTAAGTTTGTTGTATTATTATGGTTTAATGAATTTGGATAGGAGTTTGACTGTTAAGGTAACTGGGCATCAGTGGTATTGAAGTTATGAATTTAGGGATATTCCTGGTTTGGAATTTGATTCTTATATGAAGTCTTTGGATCAGTTGGAGTTGGGTGAACCTCGTCTTTTGGAGGTTGACAATCGTTGTGTTGTGCCTTGTGATGTTAATATTCGTTTTTGTATTACTTCTGGTGATGTTATTCATTCTTGGGCTTTACCTAGTATGTCTATTAAATTAGATGCTATGAGTGGGATTTTGAGCACTTTGTCTTATAGTTTTCCTGTGGTTGGTGTATTTTATGGTCAATGTTCTGAGATTTGTGGTGCTAATCATAGCTTTATACCTGTGGCTTTGGAAGTTACTCTTTTGGATAATTTTAAGAGTTGATGTATGGGGTTATTGAATGATTAGAAGCTTTGTAGTTTATGTGAAAATGCTTGTTTGTGATATGAGTGAAATTGGAGCTTTAGTATTTTTTTTTTTCATTTTTTAGTATTGTGTACTATTTAGGGAAAATAACATTTGTTTATGTTAAATAGAAAGAGAAGGTAGAAGATTAATAAGTTTATTTGTTTCACAAATAAAATTATTTGTTTTGGTGTTGATATGTCGACTTTTTTGTTATCTGTTTATTTTTTCTTATTAGAAAGTTATATGGTTTGTTTGTATGTTAGGGAGTTAAGATTTTGTAGTGTTCTTTTTTTGTGTTTTATAACGTTTTCTTTTTTTTAATTGGATGGTTATGTTTTTACTAATTTTTTAATAAATTTATAATTTTGAATTTAGTAGTTTTGTTTAAATTTTTGTTTTTTGTTTTAATTTTTTTGTGTGAACTTGTCTTTTGGTCAAATGTTTTTTAAAGACTTAGGTCTTTTTTGAGACTGGCCTCTGCTCTATGTTTTTATAAATGGCAGTCTTAGCGTGAGGACATTAAGGTAGCAAAATAATTTGTGCTTTTAATGGGTTCTAGTATGAATGGGGTTAGTGGCTAATTTTTTACTTTTATTTTTATGAATTAGTTTTGTGTTTAAGAAATAATGGTTGATATTACACAAAGATAAGTCTTCGGAAATTTTTTTGTTAAATATTTTTTTATTTTTTTAATATGTTTTCTAGGGTAGAATGTTTTGTAACTTTTTTTACTAATTTTAATTTAAAAAATTACTTCGGAGTTAACAGAAAATCATATCTGATTTAGTTCTTATAATAATGATAAGTTTTACATCGATGTTGTATTTTAGTTCTTAAAGGGAGGAGAGGATTTTAGGTTTTAGACTGTTCTTCTATTATTAAACTAAACGTGATATTAGTTTAATTCATCGTGAGATAGAATTGCTTATCTTGGTAATGTCTTAGTTTTAATTACTGAAAGTACGAAAGGAAATTTGTTGGAGTTTGATAACTTTTTGAAAGTGTTAGTACTTTTTTTGTTGGTTTTAGTTATGGTTGTTTTATTTACGTTAGTTTTGTTATTTGTGTTTTATATTGGTAATTTTGTTTTGAGGTGTAAGGATTTTTATAAGAATAAGATTTCTTCTTTTGAGTGTGGTTTTGTTAGGGTTGGTAAAATTCAGAATTCTTTTAGTATTCATTTTTTTATTATGATGCTTATGTTTGTTATTTTTGATTTGGAGGTGGTGATGTTTCTTGGGATTTTGGTTTCTGATTTAAATTCTTTGATTAGATTTTTTATGTTGTTGATGTTTATTTTTGGTGGTTTTTATATGGAGTGGTGGTATGGTAAGCTGGTTTGGTTGATTTAGATTGATATTTCTATTTTTTTGATGGTTTTTTTATTGTTTTGTGTTTCTTTGTTTCTGATTTTTTTTGTTTCTTGTGTTAAATTGTCATTTTTTTTTGTGGAATGGGATTTTTTGTCTTTTAAAGTTTCTGTTTATTTTAATAGAATTATGTTTTCTTTAATTTTACTTTTGGTTACTATTAGAGTTTTGGTTTTTAGTACTTATTATTTAAGGGGGGAACTTAATTTTAATTATTATTATTTTATGTTACTTGTTTTTGTGGGTAGAATGTTTAGGTTGATTTTCAGCAGTGGTTGTTTTTCTATATTAGTTAGTTGGGATTTGTTGGGTATTTCTAGTTTTTTTTTAGTTTTGTTTTACAATAATTGAGATAGGTGTAGAGGGGCTATGAATACTGTTTTGACAAACCGTTTAGGTGATTTTTTTTTATTTGTTTTTTTTTCTAGAACAATTTTTAGTAGTTATTACTTTTTGAGGTTGTCTTTTTTTTGTTGGTTATCGTCTTTGATACTTTTATTGGCATCTTTTACTAAGAGTGCTCAGTTCCCTTTTAGAGGTTGATTACCTAAAGCTATGAGAGCTCCGACTCCTATTAGTTCTCTTGTACATAGAAGTACTTTGGTTACAGCTGGCTTGGTTTTGATTATAAATTTTTCTGAGATAATTCTTAATAAGGATGTGATTATGATTATTATGGTTGTGGGTGTTTTTACTATGTTTTTTTCTAGTATAGCTGCTTTGGTTGAAGAGGATTTGAAAAAAGTTGTAGCCTTAAGAACTTTATCTCAGATGGGGTTTTCTATGTTGACAGTTGGTATTGGTTTGAGTTTTGTTTCTTTTATTCATTTGTTAAGGCATGCTCTTTTTAAAAGGTGTCTTTTTATACAGGTTGGTTATTTGATTCATTGTTCTTTAGGTCAACAGGATGGCCGTAATTATAGTAATTTGGGTAATGTACCTTATTTTATTCAACTTCAGTTGTTAGTAACTTTGTTTTGTTTATGTGGTTTGGTGTTTTCCAGTGGTGCTGTAAGTAAGGATTATATTTTAGAGTTTTTTTTTTCTAATTTTTTTATGGTGGTTTTTGCTTGTATGTTTTTCTTTTCTGTTTTTTTAACTTTTGGTTATAGGTACCGTTTGTGGAAGGGATTTTTTATAAGTTTTAGACGTCCTGTCTTTTGTTTTAGTAGTAGGGTTGTTATGAATTTTTTAAGTTTGTTGTTAGTTTTGTTTTCTATTTTTTTTGTTTGGTGAATAAATTTTAATATGTTATGTATACCGTGTCTTTTTTTGTATGTGGACTTTTTTGTTCCTTTGTTTTTTGTTGTTATAATTATGGTTATTGGGTTTTTATGTGTTAAATTGTTGTTAAAGGAGTTTGTATATAAGTTTTTGGTTGACTTTTTTGCTAAAGGTTGGGTTTATGGATTGAAGAATTATAAATTTTTTGATTTGTTTTTGGGGGGTGTTAATTCTCTTGGTGTAACTTTTTTTTCTTTTACTGGTTTTTGAAGTAATAGTTATATGAAAAGTTTGTATTTTAATTCTGTTGTGATTGTTTTGGTTTTGTTTTTTTTTTTAGTTTGGGGCTGTATTTTAAGTTTAAAATATGCGCTTTGCAAGCGGATGATTCTGGCTCTATGCAGTAGGTAGTTTATTTTTAAAATGTAGTATTTGGGTTACTGTGAATTTTTACTGAAAACTTTTAGTTTAATTTAGAATTTCTCGCTTACAATGAGAGGGTTTATTAAGTTTTTTGTTGGGTAGTTTCTTTTTTTTGGCTATTGTTAGCTGTGTTATAAGCTATATTAATGTGGATCCTATGAAGAGTAGCTTTTTTTTAATTTTTTCTTTGTTGATAGTTATGCCTTTGATTTCTTTTTTTTTGCATGTATGGTTTTCTTACTTTATTTGTTTGTTATTTCTAAGTGGGATTTTTGTTATTTTGGTTTATTTTTCTAGTTTATCTAAGATTGGTTATGTAGTGACACCTTTTTATTTTATTGGGGGTGTTTTGTCTGTATTTTTTTTTTATCCTTTTTTTTATAGGGTAACTGATGTTGTTGCTGTTAATAATTTTTATTTTAGTGTTTATTGGATGTTGTTGGTCTGGGTAATTTTTGTTTTAATTTTTTTTATAAATTTTACGAGTTATTTTTTAAACTTTTCGGGGGCTTTGCGAAAAGTTTAGTAATTATTTTTATTTTTATTAGATTTTTGTCATTGTTTTTTAAATGGCAACGTTTGATGTTTATTTTGATTTCGTTGGAGTTTATTGTGATAAGGTTATTTATTTTATTTTCGGGTGATTTGAATGAAATGATGTTTTTTTATTTTATGTGTTTTAGTGTTGTTTCTAGTGTTTTAGGTATGGTTATTATAGTTGGAAATGTCAAGTTTTATGGAAGAGATTTGTGTTTATTTTAGACAGATTTAAGTTAAGTTTAAACTCTTGGTTTTCAAAACCAAAAATTTTACTCTGTAGAGATATTAGTATAAATTTTTTGTATATTTCTTTTTCGAAGAAAAGGTTTATTATCTTGTTTAAGTTTTACTTATAAGGATTTAAAATTTGATTATGGTTTTAGGTAGTGTTATAATGATGTTATCTGTTTTGGATTCATTGAATGGGCAATAATTTTTTACCCTGGCATTTTGTCGTTTGTATAAATTTTGTTCCAGAATAATCGGCTAGACTTTATAAACTTGAACTCTAATTGATGTTAGTTTAGGGTTTTGTAAATATATCTTGTTTTTTAGGGTGAAATCGGGAATTTTTATTGATAATGCTCTAATCTTTAAGATTTGGTGAATGAATCAGATTAGTACCTGATTAAACAAAAATTAAAAGAGCAGGAGTAAAGTTGTATTTAAACTGTAAGAATATTGGCAGGTTTTTAAATTATCTTTGGAGGTTGAGTAGTAATTGAGAGCCCTCATTAACAACTTTTACTGTAGGCGCATGTATGATCGTTTATTTTATTCTTAAGGATTGTAATTTTAGATTAACTATTTTCTGTAAAAATAGATAAATACTTGGTATATGTAAAAGATTTAATTTGACCTACAATATGCTATCTTGTGGATACTTTTTTAGTAGAAGGTTGAAAATGTAAAAGACAGTAAGTTTTTTTTTATATAAAGCTGAAGTTTATTTAAAAACGGTACAAATCATCCATCAATTGCCTTCAGGGGAGTAAGTTGTAGTAAAGTAGAGTTAGGGGAACCTGGCTCTAGTAATTAATAAGGTTGTCTTAATGAACTAGTTGTTTGTGTTTTGAAAACACAATTTAGGTTTTTAACCTGTAGTTTTTTTTGTTGACAGGGGGGGACCTGTCAGTATTTTTTATTTAGGGTATTTTTATATTTTTTTTATTTTGTTTCTATTTTAGGGTATTTTTATAGTTAATTTATTTGAGTATCTATGAAAAAAAATTTTTGACTATTAAGTTTTTAAATTGGTTTTAACCTGTTTTGTCTTTTATATAAAGTTTATTTTATGATAGCCCTAATCTTTATGTATTTCTGAGTGTATTTTTTATGGTGAATAAGAACATTATGTATGAATACACACAAGTATATGTATACATATATATATATATATATATATACGTATATATATATATAAATATATATATATATACGTATACATACATACATGTATGTATGTAAATAAATATATGTATATGTATATATATATATATATATATATTTGCATATATATATATATATATTATTTCAAAAATATATATATTAAATATGTAATATACTTATTTTGAAAATAAAGATATGGTATAAGACATACTCCGGAATATAAAAATGCGGGAGTATGTCTTATACCATATCTAATATTATAAACTTATTTTATTATATGTATATATATATATATATAATATATATATATATACAGTGTGTCACTATATATATGTGTATGTAATATATATAGAGGTTATATATATATATATATATATATATATATATATACATATGTATATATAAAAATATATATATATACATATATATATATATATATATATATATATATATATATAGTTAATAATAGTAATATATACATATATAATTATATATGTATATATTAATTAACCAAAAACCTTTTCAATCAATTGAAAACCTTTTATATTTTTATATTTTAGTAAATTGGTTACCTGATTAGTTATGTAAATAGTAAATAGATATGTAAATAATGAAGATTTTAAGAGTTAGTTTAATATTAGAATTGTTGACTGTTGATCAATGGGTGATTCTCTTAGTTTGTGTTATAAAAGATTAGTTTATTACTAAAATGTTAGATTGTAAATCTAAAGAATTTTTTCTTTTGTTGATTTTGATGTTGGTTCAGGTTATTTTAATTATGATTTTTGTTATTCAATCTATTGCTTTTGTTACTTTGTATGAGCGTCATTTATTGGGTGGTAGCCAGCAGCGTATTGGCCCTAATAAGGTTAGTTTTATAGGTTTTTTGCAGGCCATTTTTGATGGTGTTAAACTTTTAAAGAAGGAGCAGATGACTCCTTTGAATTCTTCGGAAATTTCTTTTATTTTGGTTCCTGGTATTTTTTTTATTGTTATGTATTTAGAGTGGTTTGTTTTACCTTTTTTTTATGATTTTATGACTTTTGAGTACTCTATTCTTTTTTTTTTGTGTTTGATTGGGTTTTCTGTGTATACTACTTTGGTTAGTGGTATGGTAAGAAAGTCTAAGTATGGTATGGTAGGTGCTATTCGTGCTAGTAGTCAGAGTGTTTCTTATGAGATTGCTTTTTCTTTGTATTTGTTGGCTATTGTGATGCATATTAATATGTTTTGTTTTTTTAGGTTTTTTAACTTAAGTTTGTTTATTATTTATTTACCTTTTCTTTTTATGGTTTTGGCAGAGTTAAATCGTGCTCCTTTTGATTTTGCTGAGGGTGAAAGTGAGTTAGTTAGAGGTTATAATGTTGAGTATTCTAGGGTAGCTTTTGTGTTGTTGTTTTTAGGTGAATATGGGGCTTTGCTGTTTTTTAGGACTTTGACTTCGGTTTTGTTTTTTGGTTTTAGGTATGTTGTTATTTATTGTATGTTTACTATTTTGGTGTTTGTGCGTAGTTCTTATCCTCGTTTTCGTTATGATTTGATAATGTATTTTTTTTGGTTTAAGTTGTTACCGGTGTCTTTGATTTTTTTGGGTTATTTTGTTATTTTTCTTTTTTAGTTTATATTACTAATGTTTATTTTTTGGATATTTTTATGTTTGTTTATGTTTTGCAGTTTTTGTTTTATTTTAAGGAGAGTATATTGGGAGTTTTGGTTAATAAGTTTTTAGGACTTTTGGTGGTGGTTTTTAGTTATACTGATAGTTTACCTTTAAGTTCTGTAATTTCAATTTTTACTTTTTTGGTATTATTGACTTGTTGTTTTGGAGGTTATTTTATGTATTCTTTTTGTCCTTGTGGTATGATTGAGTTTACTTTTGTTTACGCTATGGTGGCTTGGTTAAGAACTCTTCTTACTTTTATTACGAGTGAAAAGTTTTCTATTTATATTTCTAAAGCTGGGGATAGGTTTTTGAAAACTTTTAGTATGTTGTTGGTAGAGTTGGTTAGGGAGGTTTCTCGTCCGTTGGCTTTAACGGTGCGTTTAACTGTTAATGTTTTGGTTGGGCACGTTATTAGTATGATATTGTATCAGTTGTTGGAGTTATATTTGGGTATTTTTTATGTTTGGATTGTTGTTTTGGCTATTGTTATAGAGTGTTTTGTTTTTTTTATTCAAAGTTATATTTTTTCGCGTTTGATTTATTTGTATTTAAATGAATAGTTTTGTTTGGGGTGTTAACTTAAGTTTAAAGTGTTAGATTTTTAATCTGGAAATGGGTTGTCACATCCTGGTTTTGTTGTTATAGCATAAGAAGTGCATTTGTTTTAAGCGTGAAAGATATGGAACAACTAACAAATGTTTTCAGGTCTTCTAAATCTGTTTTGGAGAAATCCGTTTGTTTTTGTTGCTTTTTTTTTGTATTTTTGTGGTTTTTCTTTGTGTTTTGAATTTTTTTACTAGAAATGTTTTGGTTTGATGAAGTGTGTTTTTGTTGATAACTGTTGTTTTTGTTTGTTTGTCTAAGGGGTCTGGTTCTTATGCTGGTATTTTAAATTATTTTGTTATTCAGGAAAGTTTGGGGTTATTTTTTTTGGTGTTTAATGTTTTTTTGTTGCAATTTTTTATTGTTATGATGAAGATTGGTGTGGCTCCTTTTCATTTTTGGGTTTTTAGTGTAACCGGATCTCTGTATGATTGGTTGTTGATGTGGTTTTTGACTTTTCAGAAGTTACCTTTTTTACCTGTTTTGGTTCAGTTGTTTGATTTTAAGGTTTTTTTTGTTTTTTTGTTTGGAATTTGCGTGTGTTACTTTCAGTTGTTTGTTTTGAAGGGTTATAAGAGTATGATGGTTATTTCTTCTACGGAGTCTTTTAATTGAGTTGTTTTAACTTGTTTTTTATCTGTTGTTAATGTTGTTTATTTATTTTTTTATTATGTTGTTTTAATGGCTTTTTTAATACCGAATTTTAATGTTAAGGATTTTAATTTTGTTAATTGGGAAGTCTTGTTGGTTTTTTTGAATGTTCCTTTTAGTGTTTCTTTTTTTATTAAGATTTTTGTTTTGAGGGAGGTTTTTAAATTGGATGGGTTGTTTTTGTTGTTTTTGTTGTTGATAATGTTTTTATCTATGCTGTGTTTTAGTTTGTGATTGGTTAATATGAGTGTTAAAAATATGAAGATGTTGGATGATAATTTTAAGGTTTTATTTTTCTTGGTGTTTCCTATAATGGTGTTTTCTGTTATTTATTATTTTAGTAAAATTTTATTATGTCGTCTTGATAAGGCGGAGTTCTTTTTGAAATAATAGGACGTTAAATAGATAAGCTATGCCTAGTTACGGTCTGGGAAGAGAGTCGTCTTTTTTATACTATAGTTTAGGAAGAATATTTATTTTTGGTGTAAAAGGGTTGTAGTATAGAAAGGTTACTCTGTTAGTTTATGTTTTAAAATATGACTTTGAAGAAGTCGGGAAATGTTAGGAGTGATTAAGTTGGATTTTGTTAATTCTATGGTTGTTAGGCTACCATCTAGTAAGGTTTTGACTTATGGTTGGAATTTTGGTAGTATGTTGGGTATGGTTTTAGGTTTTCAGATTTTGACTGGTACTTTTTTGGCTTTTTATTATTCTAATGATGGTACTTTGGCCTTTTTGAGTGTTCAATACATTATATATGAAGTTAATTTTGGTTGGATTTTTCGTGTTTTACATTTTAATGGTGCTAGTTTGTTTTTTATTTTTTTGTATTTACATTTATTTAAGGGAATGTTTTTTATGAGTTATCGTCTGAAGAAGGTTTGGGTATCTGGTATTGTAATTCTTCTTTTGGTTATAATGGAGGCTTTTATGGGTTATGTTTTAGTGTGGGCACAAATGAGGTTTTGGGCTTCTGTGGTTATCACTAGTTTATTGAGTGTAATTCCTGTCTGAGGTTTTGCTATTGTTACTTGAATCTGAAGTGGGTTTACGGTTTCTAGTGCTACTTTGAAATTTTTTTTTGTTTTGCATTTTTTGGTGCCTTGGGGGTTGTTGTTGTTAGTTTTGTTACATTTGGTTTTTTTGCATGAGACTGGAAGAACTTCTAAATTGTATTGTCATGGTGATTATGATAAGGTTTGTTTTTATCCTGAGTATTGGGTTAAGGATTTTTTGAATGTGGTAGTTTGGTTTGTTTTTATTTTTTTTTCTTTGGGTTTCCCGTTTCTTTTGGGTGACCCTGAGATGTTTATTGAGTCTGATCCTATAATGAGACCTGTTCATATTGTGCCTGAGTGATATTTCTTGTTTGCTTATGCTATTTTGCGTGCTATTCCTAATAAGGTTTTGGGGGTTGTGTCTTTGTTTGCTAGTATTTTGGTTCTTGTTGTTTTTGTTTTGGTGAATAACTATGTTTCTGTGATGTCTAAATTGAATAAGTTTCTTGTTTTTGTTTTTATTTTTGTTTTGGTGGTTTTGAGTTGGCTTGGGCAGTGTTTGGTTGAGGACCCATTTGTTTTTTTAAGTATGGTTTTTTCTTTTTTGTATTTTTTTGTTATTTTTTTATTATTTTTGGTGTATTATTTTGTTGGTCGTGTTTTTATGTAATGGGTTTAGTTGGTGTATATATAGTATAAAAAATATGATAGATTTAGGTTCTATAGATAGTTTGTATACTGTTTTTCATAATTTTCATATTTTAAGTCTTTCCAGGTACCCAATTTTGATTTTTTGTAGTTCTTTGGGTCTTACTAGTTCTTTAGTGGTTTTTTTTAAGAATGGTATTTTTGGTGGTTTGTTGTTTTGTTTATTTTCTATTTTTTTGGTTTCTTTTGCTTGGGGTAAAGATATTGTTATGGAGGGTCTTAGTGGTTACCATAATTTTTTTGTTATGGATGGTTTTAAGTTTGGTGTTTTAGTGTTCATTTTTAGTGAGTTTATGTTCTTTTTTGGTATTTTTTGGACTTTTTTTGATGCTGCGTTGGTCCCTGCTCATGATGTTGGTGGTGTCTGGTCTCCTATTGGTATACATTTGGTGAATCCTTTTGGGGTACCTTTGTTGAATACTATTATTCTTTTAAGTAGTGGTGTGTCTGTTACTTGGGCTCATTATAGACTTTTGAGTAATAAGGGGTGTGCTAATAGTTTGATATTAACCTGTATCTTGGCTGTTTATTTTACTGGTATTCAATTGATGGAGTATAAAGAGGCTAGTTTTTCTATTTCTGATGGTATTTTTGGTAGTATCTTTTATTTATCTACCGGTTTTCATGGGGTTCATGTGTTGTTTGGTGGGTTATTTTTGTTTTTTAATCTATTACGTTTATTGATGTCTCATTTTAATTATAATCATCATCTTGGTTTGGAGTTTGCCATTATTTATTGGCATTTTGTAGATGTAGTTTGGTTGTTTTTGTTTGTTTTTGTTTATTGATGATCTTATTAGGCCATGTTAGTTTATATGAAAATGTGTGATTTGTAATCGTGGGTAGTTAGTGGCTTTGTTAGATATTTTGTTATTTTCTTTATATTTTTTTTTTGAGCCGGCTTTGTTTTTTTTTTTTATAGTAGTGTTTGGGTTTGTGGCCTTGAATAATTATTCGTGGTTGGGTTGTTTTTACTTTTTTGACTCTTTTTCTTTTATTTTGTTGATTGTTATGAGTTTGTTTATTTTGGGGGTGGTTTTATTGAGGGAAAGTAATTTTATGCTTCTTTTGTTGTCAGAAGTTTTGGTTGTTGTTTGTGTGTTTTTTTTTGTTCCTTCTAATGTAATCTTGATGTATATGTATTTTGAGTTGTCTATGTTTCCTATTTTGGTTATAATTCTTGGTTATGGTTCCCAGATTGAGAAAATTAATTCTTCTTATTATTTAATTTTTTATGCTGCTCTTTGTTCTTTTCCTTTTTTGTTTGTTTATTTTAAGAGGTTTTTTTTTATTAGTTTGGTTTATTTTGATTTTAATTTATCTTGGGAAATGGTTTTTGTTTTGAGTTTAAGATTTATGATAAAATTTCCTGTTTATTTTCTTCATTTATGGTTACCTAAGGCTCATGTAGAGGCTCCTACTACGGCCAGTATGCTGTTGGCTGGTTTGTTACTTAAGTTGGGGACTGCTGGATTTTTACGTATTTTGGGTTGTTTGAGTTTTGTGCATAATAATGTGTGGATTGTATTGGCTTTTTTGGGGATAATCCTGGCTTCTTTTTGTTGTATGTTTCAAAGTGATGCTAAGGCTTTAGCCGCTTATTCTTCTATTACTCATATAAGGTTTGTTCTGATGGCTCTTGTTTTTATTATTATGTCTGGTAAAACTGGTGGTGTTATTTTAATGTTGGCCCATGGGTACACTTCTACTCTTATGTTTTATCTTGTAGGGGAGTTTTATCATGTTTCTGGTAGGCGGATGGTTTATTATATGAGTAGATTTTTTGGTTCTGGTATGATTATGGCGCTTCTTTTTGCTGTGGTGTTTTTGTCTAATATAGGTACCCCTCCTTCTTTGTCTTTTTTATCAGAATTTATTGTAATTTCTTCGTCTTTGAATATGATGAAATTTAGTTTTTGGGTGTTATTTGTTTATTTTTTCTCAGCTTTTTATTACTCTATTTATTTGTTAACCAGATCTGTTATGGGAAAAGGTTATGTAAATTTTAGAATTTGGAATGTGGGATTTTCTGTTCCTTTGGTGTTTATAATGTATAATATTTTTTGGATAAGTGTTTTTTTTTAAAAAAGTAAGGTTTAGGTTCTAACGAAAGGTTTTTTTTTCGTTAGTTTCTGTTTAATTGCTAAAAATGTTTTGATTTTTAGGACTAAATTTAGGTTTTGAATTTGATAGTTTTAATTG